AAATCTCGAATTAATTCTTCCTGGGTCGATGCCCGAGCGGTTAATGGGGACGGACTGTAAATTCGTTGACGATATGTCTACGCTGGTTCAAATCCAGCTCGGCCCAATAATTCGTTGCCCCATGAATATGAAATAACCAATTTGTCCTCCAGAAACATAAATGCCTGATCCGTAGAAATGAAGAGAAAGAGTCAATTTTTTCTCTATCCATGTTTTTCTCATTCGTTCTGATTTTTCTAACGATCTAGATTAATGATACTTAATTAAGATTAAGTATCATAAAAATAAAAATAGTTCTTTTTCTCATTGAAAAATTGATTATCCATTTTTTTGGCAATAAAATAACCGCTCGTTACTAGTAATCCGTGTCGCTCTCACTATATTCCATATCCATGTGGATATTCAGTATATCATTCGTGTTTCTGTTACAACACAACGAATAGAGTGTTCTTATAAAACTAGTAAGAATATGTATGCCATACACCTTGCTGGGATTGTAGTTCAATCGGTCAGAGCACCGCCCTGTCAAGGCGGAAGCTGCGGGTTCGAGCCCCGTCAGTCCCGAACTAGGATCCGATGAATTGATAAATTCATCTCTCCATTTTCTGTGAAAGGGGGGACAGGTAGCAAGATCTAATCCCCAGCGGGGATCCTTATTTCTTTTTTTTTTCGTTTCGCATTTATCATCAGACAAGTACGGGAATTTAAATTTCTTTCACTAATACCGATTGATAAGGGAAGACATATGTAAGTTGGTACAATCGGTGGCATTACTATATTCAGTATTTTAATAGATACCATACTCGTCTGACTTTCTTTTTCAATTGTTCTTGAACAATGAAATGGAATATAGTTCCCCTATTTTTACCGGGAGTACAGTACATACACAAATTGTATTCGTTTATTGTACGATACACAATGAACTTAACATAATTACCTCGACTTTGTTTGTGTATCCTCAATTACTACTCTTTCCTTATACTTATACATACAATTATGAGATATTATATGAATATGACCGGTATTCTATGGGTCACACAGATCCAAACAGTAGAAGTGAGATGGAAAAAAGGATGAAAAATTCAATGGAATTCCTGATCCAATAAAGAATCCCATTTCGGATTTAGTATGGATAAAATAAAAGATTTTCTTATGTTATACTATTCAATTCTCGACGATGAATCGATTTGATAGATCAGATATTGTTATTCATAATATTGATCCGATTCAGTATCATCAGAATTCAATTCATCCCATTGAATTGACAGGAGTCAAATTTCTTATCTCTATGGGATTAGATCCCGAGTTATTGCGAAGTAAAAAAAACAATGAGATTATGGAAGTCAATATTCTCGCATTTATTGCTACTGCACTGTTCATTCTAGTTCCTACTGCTTTTTTACTTATCATCTACGTAAAAACAGTCAGTCAAAATGATTAATTTAACTGAAACTTGTTTGGATTATTAGTTCTTATCAATGATTGAAGAAATAAAAGAAAGGGATTAAAACTCCAAGTTTTAAACGAAATGATTTGGCTGGAATCATAACTATCTGAGATAGTGTGGTAGAAAGAACTATATTATATATAGTTCTTTCTACCACACTAGATAGTATTGTATATTTTTATCATATAAATTTATTATCATATAAATAGTATGATCATTAAATAGTATGTATGATCATATAAATTTTATCATATAAAGTTGTATACAGATATGGTTTTATATAGATCAATTTACAATATGTACATGTATTAGATGTACATCTAATACATATACATCGAAATAGCAGTCTAATTCTATTTCTTTTTTTTTCGCTACATCTACTTGTATGGGTTTCGATCAATCCAAAATAATCCAAGGCCAACTCTTCTAATTCCTAGGCTTCTTATTCTTATAACTTATAACTTAATATATAGATTTATATTAATAATTAGATTTATATATAATATATATTTATTTATATATAAGTAAGTCCCGAGATCCATCGAAAAAATCAATGGAGGAAAAATAGTATGGGTATGGGCATATATTAACTATATAAAATAAAATAAAAAAAATAAAACGAAACCAAGGAATCTTTTTTTTTTTTTTTTTAGTTTCGCAAAACGATCAATTAAACGATTGATACAATTCGATCACTCAATCGATTATTCAATTAGTAGTACCCCTAGAGTCCACTTCTTCCCCATACTACGAGTGAGAGGGAAAATGTAAAGACTACCATTAAAGCAGCCCAAGTGAGACTTACTATATCCATGTGAATTATGTCTCCTATCTCTATGAAGGAATTATTTCATTATTGATTATTGATCAATAATCATAGTGGAATCAATGGTGCAGAGTCAAAAGAAAATAGGATTCTGACTTAAGGCTATTGATGAACTAATCCAATGAATCTACTCGTAACAAGTTCCTATATTATAAAATTTCTGGTAGAATCGGGAAGCATTAAGCACAAATACGATACACACACCTTTTATTTGGAAATAGCAACGG